GTCCGGTTATTAAAGGAATCCCTTGTCGGCTCTCTGTGAAATATTCGTTTGGCCGAGGACTTCCAAACACATCGTAAGCTAAACCCGTACTGACAAACAACCAACCCGCAATGAAGAGGGAAGGTATAGTAATGCTATGAATGACCCAGTATCGAATACTGGTAATAATATCAGCAAAAGAACGTTCTCCCGTGCTTCCAGACATGCTGAGCTCCAAAAATTATTGTACATTCAAAAAAAGGAAATCGATTCCGTGAAAGATGGATGGGATCAGTAAATAGAAAACTACTGATATCTTATCTTTGTGAGATAGTCAATTTATTACCGAGGGTTTATTTAGAGTATACCGAATCAGTATAGCTATCCTTCCTCTGACACAGCAACGTAGTCTCGGTCAGTACCGAAATGCTACAGAGAATTCTCTTCTTCCCCCCTTTTTCCTTCTTTCTATATGCATAACTATATGTTAAGAAATAGAAAATTCCTTATAATTTCTTATAAGATTTCCGTTATTGATTTCGTAATAAATATAAATTAAAGATCTTGAGAAAATAAAGTGCGAATCAATGGGTTCTAATAATTCATGAAAGATAGTATTCTATTCAAACAATTCAATTCTATGCGGAATTTAGAAACCGGTTAAATTTTTTTGTTCAAATCCTTTCATTTCACATAATTGAATTGATTGGTCATACAATACACAATACAATAAATAATAAAAACATTATGATAGTATTTGATGAAAGAAACAGAACATAGTTGGAACAATCAATAAATATTCGCGATGCAACCATTGTTGCATTTGATTCAAAGCAAGGTTCTTTCTTGACCGAACTACAAGGATAAGGATAGAACTCCATGATAGGGAAAGACAGACTAAAAAGATAATAGAATTTGCTCGTCTTCGAATTGAGTTATACCCGAAAAAAAATAAAAATTAAAGTAAGGGTTTTATTTTTCGATAAATTCTAGGACACTTTTTTTATTCTTATTCAAGATATTACGGAGAAATTAACCAGACTCTTACTATACTGAATCCAACGAGTTAAAATAACTAAAAGGTAGTATCGGTCGGTTCGATTCAAAATGGATTAGATCTTATTGAAAAATTAAATGATCAAAATGGAAATTATTTTCAAATCCAATTTATTCTTTTATTCCAAAATCACTGAAATAGAATTTCGTTTTTTAATGAAGTGACACGATACACTATTTTTTTTTACCTATGTCACTCTATCTTTTTTGAGTGCCGTCTATAATGTAATGACTGATGAATCAAGAACTTTAATTGGAACTAAACTGATTTAGGTAAATGTTTTATCAACATATGTAGCAAAAGAACATATTTAATTTCACTCTTTCATGCCTACTATAACTAGTTATTTTGGTTTTCTACTGGCCGCTTCAACTATAGCCCCCGTTCTATTGATTGGTTTGAACAAGATACGACTTATTTGAAATGAATTGAATGCACAATTCATAACCATAAAAAAAATTTCTTAAATTCCGGGTAGTTTATAGTCCCTTCCCGCGGTCGCGGGAATTGCCAATTCTGGGTCATTGAGATTCGCGGATAATTCAGATTAATATTTAGGGATAGATCTTACCCTCTTTTTTATTTTCTCAAACAAATCAAAATGATTGAAGTTTTTCTATTTGGAATCGTTTTAGGTCTAATTCCTATTACTTTAGCAGGATTATTTGTAACTGCATATTTACAATACAGACGCGGCGATCAATTGGACCTATGATTCAATAACCATTTTTTGATTGACCTCCTCCTCCTTGCAGGAGGTCAAATTAAAGTTGCAATTGAACTTTATTAAGTTTTTTTATTGATTGTATGTGATTCGACATAACATAAATAGAATCACGCTCTGTAGGATTTGAACCTACGACATCGGGTTTTGGAGACCCGCGTTCTACCGAACTGAACTAAGAGCGCTTTCTTATGATAGGAGATACGACTGTAAGGAAAAGTAATTTTTTGTACCCATAAAATAGCTTGCATACATATAGTATGTAAAAATGATAAATTATGTCCAATTTTCATCGATCTCAATTAATCCCTCATTATTTCCCATGGGAGAAATAATAGGTAGGGATGACAGGATTTGAACCCGTGACATTTTGTACCCAAAACAAACGCGCTACCAAGCTGCGCTACATCCCTTTTTAAATTTATTTTTGACAATGTCATTGTCAAAAATATATGTCTTGTTTTGCACATTATTATTTTATTTTCCATCTACATACAATTTTATTGCCATTTCTTCTTTTTTTTATGTTTCATAATAATAAATATAAATATTATATACATCTGAAACCTAATGTATAAAATAAAAAACAAAAAGAATGAATATTAATCGAAAATGTTCAGGAAGAAAGGGCCTTCTTTTTGTTTTTTAGAAAAAATAAAATCTCATCTACGGATTCATTGGACATATCCATTTTCGTTAGGAATTATACGTAAAAATAAATACAAACGATCTTGAACTACAGTATCTGACTATATAATATATGTATATGTCTTACAATAAACAATAAAAAAGGAGTATTTTTAATAATGCAATATCTAAAAACATATCTCTCCACGGCACCCGTGCTAACTACTCTATGGTTTGGATCTTTAGCGGGTCTGTTGATAGAGATTAATCGTTTATTCCCAGATGCCTTGTCATTCCCTTTTTTTTAATTCTAATCTAGTTATTGATATGATATGCGAAGAAAAAAAAAAGAAGAGATATAATTATATGCGACGTACGTGACGAAAATAGATTTCGTCACCCCCCTTTTTCAGTTATTTTCTTTAGTTTAGGAAGGAAAGATAAATTTCAAAATGTATTGAACCTCAACAAAAATCCAGCGTATCCAAGATCGAATTTTGGAGAACAGAACTGGAAATGTGGGTCCAGTCTAGGTAAAATCATAGCATAAAAATAAGATATTTAAACAAAATAAGGGGATTAGCATAGGAATAATTGATAGTTCGAAAAAACTTGTATTACTTAATTATTATATTTCTCTATGAATATTAATTACAACGAAATTTTGAGAAATTAAATTTCTAGTTAGTAACTTATATTCATTTTTTTCGGATCGAAAATGGAAAAGTTAGTTAAGTCGATCCAAAATCCAAAGGGGGTTCATGGCCAAGGGTAAGGATGTCAGAATCAGAGTTATTTTGGAATGTACTAATTGTGTCCGAAATGGTGTCAATAAAGAATCGTCGGGTATTTCTAGATATATTACTCAAAAGAATCGACACAATACACCCAGTCGATTAGAGTTGAGAAAATTTTGTCGATATTGTCACAAGCATAGGATTCACGGGGAAATAAAGAAATAGATCGAACGGAACGCACGTTCGACCTTTCCATTCCAATTCCAAGTAGTGGAAAGAGGAAAAATTTCACCTATAGAATACAAATAAAACCAACCCTATTTTGTCCGGATCTGAAATGAATAAATAAAAAAAGGAATAAACCATGGATAAATCCAAGCAACCCTTTCGTAAGTCCAAGCTCTCTTTTCGTCGGCGTTTGCCCCCAATTGGATCGGGGGATCGAATTGATTATAGAAACATGAGTTTAATTAGTCGATTTATTAGTGAACAAGGAAAAATATTATCTAGACGGGTGAATAGATTAACCTTGAAACAACAACGATTAATTACTATTGCTATAAAACAAGCTCGTATTTTATCTTTGTTACCCTTTCTTAATAATGAGAAACAATTTGAGAGAGCCGAGTCGATCCCTAGAACTAAAGGCCCTAGAATCAGAAATAAATAGGCATATTCCTGGATTGGGCCAAAACTCCAATCGGAACTCAAGCTCGGATTTATTTTTTTTTTTCGAAAAGGCCTAGAATCCAGAGTTTATTGTTGTGTTAGAAGAAATAAAAAATGGGGAAATAAAATTTTTGTTTTATTATTAAAACATGTTTGTTCATTCCTACTACTTATCTTAATTCGATCTTAATTTATTTTTATTCCGTCTTTCCCGGAGTTAATTCTCCGGGGAATTTTGTTTCAATCATTCCTTTATATTACTTTATTTGCTATTTGATGATCTTATTGGAAATCAGGTAAAGACAATTCTTATTTGATATAGCTATTTGTGCAAGTATTTTACGATTAATAAGCAATTGCTTCTTGTATAGATTGTGGATTAATCGACTATAACTATGGAATACCTTATTCTCCCGAGTTACTGCATTTATACGAGTAATCCACAAACAACGAAAATTTCTCTTTTGCCTGCCTCTATCTCGATAAGAAGAAACCAAAGCTCTTATTTTTTGTTGAATAGTCGTTCGAGTAAGTCTTGAATGAGCCCCTCTAAAGGTTGATGCAAATAAACGAATTTTGGTTCGACGCCTACGAGCTGTATATCCTCGTCTAACTCTGGTCATTGAATCAAATTAAACCTTAATGAATAACTAATTGATTTATCTTCTTTCAGTCATTCTTTTCCCCTCTCTCAGTCGATTAATAACAAAACGGATTATCCCAATATAAAAAAAAACAATTCCAATGGCTTTTGCTACTATGACCTTCCCAACCACTATTTTTTATTCTTTCCAGGAATTTTGTTTACCTGGAAACAAGAAATTCTACCGATACGAAATAAATAAAAAAAGCGGGTTTCATCGTTTCTATGGTTACTTCCTAAACGGTGAGGTCCTCTCTATGCACCGGAGCCTCTTCTCTCGTTTAATCAAACGGTATTGTTAACTTGTATAGTTCACACTCTTTGGCTCTACCCATCAATTATACAGTAATAGGCCTTTCACAATAAGAACTATCCATACAGTGACGGTATTTAATTATGAAAGTTAGCTAGGTAGCTGACCCTGTTAGTCCGTTCTTTCAAGAATAGGAGCATAACCCTTTTGCTTTTTAGAATGCTATTTCCTCCGCTTAATGGATAACCTTTTGCTACCGATGGGGGGTTTATTCTCATCTCAAATTGAGGTGATTGGATTTGCACCAATGGAAACCATAAATTCCATATGCAATACACAACAATATGGTATATGATAGATCTTCATTTCTAGATAGTAAATGGCCTTCTATCTATCCTCTTCATTGGTACTAATCATTGATATTGATACTCGAAAATTGTCTCATTTGTTCTCGAGTTCATGATCTGAACGAGTCGCACATACACCCTAGTACATGTTCCTCGACGCTGAGGACATCCTCGAAGAGCGGGAGATTTCGTGACATTTCTTATTGGCTGTCTTGTGTTTCTAATAAGTTGTTTAATAGTTGGCATGTTGTATATATCAAATTGTAGAATGGGTTGGTTTATATCAATCTTAACCTGATTTAAGATTGATGATTATGAATTATTTCTATTCAATATCAAATCAAATTGTTCAAAATTCCAATTCTAGGTTGAAATGGCATTGTTGATTTACACGAAATCCTCCGTATTTTCAACTGCTACAAGATCAACAATGCCATAAGCTTGGGCTTCTGTTGCTGACATAAAAACATCCCTTTCCATGTCTTCAGATACAACCCACAAGGGGTTGCCCGTTCTTTGTACATAAACCTTTGTGAGGGTTTCGCGAAGTTTCAGTAGTTCTTCTGCTTCCAGGATGAATTCGCCTGCTTGTGCCTCATAAAAAGAACTAGCAGGTTGGTGAATCATAACCCTGATGATATTGATATAACATCATTAATGGTTCTTCTATCTCGCATGATTGGGCGGACTAAAGTAAAGTAAAGGGATAAAAAAAATAGAATTTGAACAACCGTACAGGCATATTTTGTGCATTGCATACGGCTCTGCAATGGAATTTACTCCCCCTACCCCCCCTCCATCGAAGAAAGAAATATAATCTATACGATCTAGATCAGTGAATAATCCACTTACCATCCTTCTTTTTGTAAGAGTAAAAAAAAAATACTATGATGGTTCTGTTGCTTTATATATTTATTTCCTCCGTGATTTAGCAATCCCAAAGTTTCTTTCTGATAGGATGAAATAGGGATTTTTTTTTTACTTTTTCTTTCGTAAATATAAGAAATAAGGTTTCTGTTCTGGTGTGGAAGAAAAAGGGTTTGTGACGCTGAAATGTACTCCCGACACATAAGATAAAATCGGAAATAACCTTTGTTTCATACTACTATCTCGATAAAAAATCTCATGTTATGAAAAAAACAATAATGGTTTGTTCATATCGAACTCAAAGTGCCATGCTATTATTACTTATTATTCATATTCGATTAGTCATATTCAATATGGCGAAGGCATAGTTTTTTTCCAAATAAAAACCCATTGGCGCCAAGCGTGAGGGAATGCTAGACGTTTGGTAATTTCTCCACCAACCAGAATGAAAGATCCCATTGAAGCCGCTAATCCCATGCATATTGTATGTACATCGGGTGGCACAAATTGCATAGTATCATAAATGCCTATTCCTGGTATTACCCATCCACCGGGAGAGTTTATAAACAAATAAAGATCCCTAGTATTATCTTCTATACTGAGATATACCATGAGACCAACCAGTTGATTCGATATCTCGCTATCAACTTCTTGTCCTAAAAAAAGTAATCTTTCTCGATAAAGTCGGTTGATTAGGACAAAATTGTATCCTTTAGTAACCGTACGTGCACCTTTGGATGCATACGGTTCAAAAAAAAAAAGAATCAATGTCCAGCCTTATTTCTTTTTTTGTAACAGGTTTTTGTTTTTCTAATGAAGGGCTTTTCTATAAAAAAATGAGGCCCCTTTTACTAAAAAAAAATTACTGAACTTATTGAACTAACCCCCATTGATGTATTGTTTCATCGAGATTAAAATCACGATGTAATTTTCTTGTTCCTGGATGGGACCTTTCAATTCTTTTAGGTTCATGTTCTACTCCGGGTAAAGATCCGTCATAATTCTATTTGCACATATAGGACAAATGATCTCAGTACCACTTCTTTTTGCTATGACTTCTTTTTTTTTTAGTTTCGTGCTTTTCTACCAATTATTCGATGTATTCATAATACTATTATTCCATTGATTGGCAGTTAGTTTGAGATCATTCCTATAGTAAACATAAGGAATGTTTATGATACAAGCAGCAATCGTACATATATTACCCATTTGGTATTTTCTGAGCGGAGCCTGGATACTTTTTTATCAGTCCAAGTCAACCATAAATTCTTCTCTAATTGAAAATATTGATCCCCAATATAAATGGATCTAATTGCACTTCACGCTCCGAATGATTGATGGTTCAATCAATATTTATTGGGTGAAACAGAGGATATCTCGATCGGGGGAGAAAACGGGTAAATCCCATATGACCAAATATGTCTGACAAGTCGCACTATACGTCAACCCAAACCGCATCTTCCTCTCCAGGACTCCGAAAAGGTACTTTTGGAACACCAATGGGCATTAAATTCAAGAAAAATTTAAGTACTATACTTCACTTTAATATAGAAACGTAACAACAGGTTTATTGTCTTCATAATTTTTTTTCTTTTTATTCTTTTTTATACATAGATTTTAAGGTTCTATAGAAGAAGACAGAATGAATAAAGAACAAATTTGATCGAATGGGTCGATCATGTGAATGATAAACAAGTATCTATGCATTCGTTTCCAAAAATGGGATCAATCCCCATTGCGTATTGGTACTTATCGGGTATAGAATAAATCTGTTTCTCTTTGTTCTTACGAACAGAAATGTTCTATTATTTTCAATGGAACGGAATAAATATTAACTCTTTCTCATATAGAATCTACTGAAAAGATTATACTCTTTTCCAATGCGATAAAGTTACATAGTGTCTATTTATGGGGTATTTCCATGGGTTTGCCTTGGTATCGTGTTCATACTGTTGTATTGAATGATCCCGGTCGATTGCTTGCTGTCCATATAATGCATACAGCTCTAGTTTCTGGCTGGGCCGGTTCTATGGCTCTATATGAATTAGCGGTTTTTGATCCCTCTGACCCCGTTCTCGATCCAATGTGGAGACAAGGTATGTTCGTTATACCCTTCATGACTCGTTTAGGAATAACAAATTCATGGGGTGGTTGGACTATTTCAGGAGGAACTATAACGAATCCGGGTATTTGGAGCTATGAAGGTGTGGCGGGGGCACATATTCTGTTTTCTGGCTTGTGCTTCTTGGCAGCTATCTGGCATTGGGTGTATTGGGATCTAGAAATATTTTCTGATGAACGTACGGGAAAACCTTCTTTGGATTTGCCCAAGATCTTTGGAATTCATTTATTTCTCTCAGGGTTGGCTTGCTTCGGTTTTGGCGCATTTCATGTAACAGGCTTGTATGGCCCTGGAATATGGGTGTCCGATCCTTATGGGCTAACCGGAAAAGTACAATCTGTAAATCCAACGTGGGGTGCGGAGGGTTTTGATCCTTTTGTTCCGGGAGGAATAGCCTCTCATCATATTGCAGCGGGTACATTGGGTATATTAGCGGGCCTATTCCATCTTAGTGTCCGTCCGCCCCAACGTCTATACAAAGGATTACGTATGGGCAATATTGAAACAGTACTTTCCAGTAGTATTGCTGCTGTTTTTTTTGCAGCTTTCGTAGTTGCTGGAACTATGTGGTATGGCTCAGCAACTACCCCCATCGAATTATTTGGTCCCACTCGTTATCAGTGGGATCAGGGATACTTTCAGCAAGAAATATATCGAAGAGTTGGGGCTGGACTAGCCGGAAATCTTAGTTTATCGGAAGCTTGGTCTAAAATTCCCGAAAAATTAGCTTTTTATGATTACATTGGTAATAATCCGGCAAAGGGGGGATTATTCAGAGCAGGCTCAATGGACAACGGGGATGGAATAGCTGTTGGATGGTTAGGGCACCCTATCTTTAGAGATAAAGAAGGTCGCGAGCTTTTTGTACGTCGTATGCCTACTTTTTTCGAAACATTCCCGGTAGTTTTGGTAGATGGAGACGGGATTGTGAGAGCTGATGTTCCTTTTAGAAGGGCAGAATCAAAGTATAGTGTCGAACAGGTAGGTGTAACTGTTGAGTTCTATGGTGGAGAACTCAATGGAGTCAGTTATAGCGATCCTGCTACTGTGAAAAAATATGCTAGACGTGCCCAATTAGGCGAAATTTTTGAATTAGACCGGGCTACTTTGAAATCCGATGGTGTTTTTCGTAGCAGTCCGAGGGGTTGGTTCACTTTTGGGCACGCTACGTTTGCTTTGCTCTTCTTTTTCGGACACATTTGGCATGGCGCTAGAACCTTGTTCAGAGATGTTTTTGCTGGTATTGATCCAGATTTGGATGCTCAAGTGGAATTTGGGGCATTCCAAAAACTTGGAGATCCAACTACAAGGAGACAAGTAGTCTAATACAAGACTACTCCAATATCTTGAGCCTCTATTTTTTTTTTACATAGTTATCAGAAAAATATTGGCTTTAATCACGATCTTTTCGTTGATTCTTTTTTTATATGGTAAATGATCCCAAATAAATAGGTGCGGAAGCTATACTTGTAAACCACGATCGAATCTATGGAAGCATTGGTTTATACATTCCTTTTAGTCTCGACTTTAGGGATCATTTTTTTCGCTATCTTTTTTCGAGAACCGCCTAAGGTTCCGACTAAAAAATGAAATTATTCTTCATTATATCAATTGAAGTAATGAGCCTCCCAATATGGGAGGCTCATTACTTCAACTAGTCTCCATGTTCTTCGAATGGATCTCTTAATTGTTGAGAGGGTTGCCCAAAAGCGGTATATAAAGCGTACCCAGTAAAGCTTACAAGTAAACCAGATATGAAGATGGCGACTAGAGTTGCTGTTTCCATTTCGAGATAATTTTAAGATCACAATTGATCTACGATAAGATCGTTTATTTACAACTACAACGAAATGGTATACAAAGTCAACAGATCTTAAGCAAAAATTAAATAGGATTTAGGGTATGGCTACACAAACCGTTGAGGGCAGTTCTAGATCTGTTCCAAGACGAACTAATGCAGGGAGTTTGTTGAAACCATTGAATTCGGAATATGGTAAAGTAGCTCCGGGCTGGGGGACTACACCACTTATGGGGGTCACAATGGCTCTATTTGCAATATTCCTATCTATTATTTTGGAAATTTATAATTCTTCCGTTTTACTGGATGGAATTTTCATGAATTAGGTTCGTAGGAACTAGAACCTATAAAGTTCTAAAAAAAAAAATGACTTAAGACTCGGGTTTTTAGACCATTCTGGTAGTTCGATCGTGGAATTTCTTTCTTTCGGTATTTCCGGAATATGAGTGTGTGACTTGTTAGAATTGATCCTATTGATAATACAGAGAATGGTCTGTCATCTCTATCAAGATGATTCTACCTCGTCGGATATTTATTCTAGTATCTGGAGCACAGAATATAAATATATGGAATAGATTAAGAAAAGAAATATTTGAACTATGATTCATACCCACTACTCAGTCAGACCTCGCGACCGGACTAAAAAAAATAAAATCAAATAGGCATTTTCTAAATCAAATGATTTTTCTTCCTTCAGACTCATTTTGATAGAAGGACACCCATTTCCCTAGATTTTGTTGAGTCATTACATCCATTTATTGAATAAGTGATGATCCAATGGTTTTTACTCAGAGAACCCTTGCGTTTAGTTTTTTTTTACTTTATTAAATAAATCATCGTGGTTCTAGTATGAATCTTAGGTTTCAATTGATTCATAGGGTCTCAACAAGAGAATTCCTATCAATAATACAGTAAAAAAAGATCCGCATTACGAAAAAAAATAAAAAATAAATAGGAAATAGAAGATTCAAGAGGCCTATAACAATTAACATAATGAAGATAAATAAAAGAAATACAGGGGAGCCAACTTGATATTTTTGGCATTATCATCATCACAAAGAAGAGATTCCGGATCTTTTTTATTTCGTATCTTCGAAGTTTTGAACGTTCTATTACATATCCGTTAAACCCTGTATTTTTGTGTTTCTGCTTGAGCCGTACGAGATGAAATTCTCATATACGGTTCTCAGAGGGGGAGTCCCTTCCTTGGGTTACCTATCTCAATAAAGTATATGATTGGTTCGAGGAACGTCTCGAGATTCAGGCGATTGCCGATGATATAACTAGTAAATATGTTCCCCCTCATGTTAACATATTTTATTGTCTAGGGGGGATCACACTTACTTGTTTTTTAGTACAAGTAGCTACGGGTTTTGCTATGACTTTTTACTATCGTCCAACCGTTACAGAGGCTTTTTCCTCAGTTCAATACATAATGACCGAGGCCAACTTTGGTTGGTTAATTCGATCAGTTCATCGATGGTCGGCAAGTATGATGGTTCTAATGATGATCCTGCACGTATTTCGTGTATATCTCACGGGTGGTTTTAAAAAACCCCGAGAATTAACTTGGGTGACAGGTGTAATTCTGGCCGTATTGACTGCATCCTTTGGTGTAACCGGTTATTCCTTACCCTGGGACCAAATTGGTTATTGGGCAGTTAAAATTGTGACAGGCGTACCTGAAGCAATTCCTGTAATAGGGTCGCCTTTGGTAGAGTTATTACGCGGAAGTGCTAGTGTGGGCCAATCCACTTTGACCCGTTTTTATAGTTTACACACTTTTGTATTGCCTCTTCTTACTGCCGTATTTATGTTAATGCACTTCCTAATGATACGTAAGCAAGGTATTTCAGGCCCTTTATAGAAAAATAGACCCTAAATATTTGTAATTGATCCTATATCATTTGTAGGAGAGGAGGCACAATAACCTTCTATTTCATTGCTACAAATATGGATTATTGAAAAAATAAGACATGTTATTTGGATACTTCTCTTCAACTCTAAAGTATTGTATTCCTACTTGATACGAATAGTTGAAGTGGATTCTCCGAAGAGAAGATGGATTATGGGAGTGTGTGACTTGAACTATTGATTGGACTGTGCGGATATAGGATCTTATCTGCCACGTTGAAATTCACAACCAAACGTGCCTCCGCATCCAACCACTATGTAAGTACCCATACATAGCAGGGATAGGCCGGTTCGCTTGAGGAGAATTTTTCTATGATCATCCCTGAATCATGTCTCATGCATGAAGAGGCTCCGTAAGATCCCGTAGAATACTCGATGTGGCACGATCCTTCTATCTATTCTACTTACTTATTTATTTTATTTATAGTATGGAAATGCATTCATTTCCTCTGCATCGATCCAGATCTATGATACTATCGGAGTAAAATAGGCGATCTAAGGAATAACGTAGGCCAGACTTTATTAGTAACAAGTAAATACTTTGTTTGTATGTAATAAAAAAATTTTATGGGAATAAAGACCAACCAAAAGACATGAGACAATCCAAAAAGCACTTGCTCACGATCAAATTTGTAAGCCCACTTGGATATTGAGCATTTATATAAGAACTTAATTTTTTGCAATGAATAGTTGTAACTTCGGAAATTTTTTTTTTCTAGTAAATCTTTTCTTACATAGAGTCATTATATAATATATGCGGGGATATGTATGAAATATAGATTTTATTTGGATGTATTTCTGTCATTCCTTTGATTCTTGCTCGAGCCGGACGATGAAAAATTATCATGTCCGATTCTTTCGGGGGATGGATCCATAAGAATAAGAATTCACCTATCCCAATAACAAAGAAACCTGACTTGAATGATCCTGTATTAAGAGCTAAATTGGCTAAAGGTATGGGGCATAATTATTATGGCGAACCCGCATGGCCTAATGATCTTTTATATATTTTTCCAGTAGTAATTCTAGGTACTATTGCATGTAACGTAGGCTTAGCGGTTCTAGAACCATCAATGATTGGTGAACCCGCGGACCCATTTGCAACTCCTTTAGAAATATTACCTGAATGGTACTTCTTTCCCGTATTTCAAATACTCCGCACAGTACCAAATAAGTTATTGGGTGTTCTTTTAATGGTTTCAGTACCAACGGGATTATTGACAGTACCTTTTTTGGAAAATGTCAATAAATTCCAAAATCCATTTCGTCGTCCAGTAGCTACAACAGTCTTTTTGATCGGTACCGCAGTAGCTCTTTGGTTAGGTATTGGAGCAACATTACCTATTGATAAATCCCTAACTTTAGGGCTTTTTTAAATTGAAAAAGCGATTCAACCGCGAAATATCATGACGTAAGTATCTAGGGAATAGTCGCTTCCAGGTGAATCTTCCCTAGATACATTAATTTTATTATACTCGCTTCCGAGTACGGATTGTGCTCAAGATGAAAAAAAAAAATTTCTTCTTTTTTTTTTTAGATTAGAAAGATAAAAAGAAGAAAATTCCATTACAATACAATCGATTTAAGATGAAAACTTATTTTGATTTTTAGGCAAATCAATTGCGAAACGCTTCTGTAGGGTGTCCAATATCTGTTTTACATCTTCCATATGAAAATATTCAATTCTCATAAGGTCTTCTTGACTGTTGCTCAAAAGGTCCAATAAGGTATGTATATTGGACCTTTTGAGACAATTATAGGTTCTGGAAGGCAATTCTAATTGGTCAATAAAAATCCATTGCAATGGAATTTCTTTTTGGTTTTTCTTTAGATTAATTAATATATCTTGAAAGGGAAAAGGGGGTAGAGTAAACCTATTTTTATTTTCTTTGAAGTTAATGTACTCTTCCTCCGCATGTAAAAAAGGAATAAATAAATCAATCAAATTACGAGAAGCTTCATAAAGTGCTTCCTTAGGAGTTAAACTTCCATTCGTCCATATTTCTAGAAAAAGTATCTCTTGTTTTTCATTCCCATTCTTATAAGAATGAATACTATGATTTGCATTTCGAACTGGCATGGATACAGCATCTATAGGATAACTTCCATCTTGAGATTGAGAGTGATTTGTGGGTTTCATACGATATCCACGATCTCTCATGATTTGTAATCCAATACACAAATCAATCGATTCTGTCAGGTTAGCTATATGCTGTGTCGTGTCAATTATTTCCACAGAAGGTGGCACGACGATATCCTGCGCGGTTACATATCTAGGACCCCTTACGCAAATGGATGCGTCTCTAACTCCATAGAGATTACTTCTCAATACAATTTCTTTCAAATTTACGAAAATTTCATGTACTGATTCTTCAATACCTACTATCGTAGAATATTCATGCGGTACCTTCTCAGATTTTGCGCGTATAATACATGTTCCTTCTATTTCTCCAAGTAAAGCCCTTCGCATGGCAATACCTATGGTATCAGCTTGACCCTTCATAAGCGGGGACAGAATGAAACGCCCATAACAAAGACGCTTACTCTCTACTCTTGATTCAACACACTTCCACTGTAGTGTTCGAGTGGATCCTGCTACTTCCTCTCGAACCATACTAATATTATTATTTGATCAGATCATTGAATCATTTATTTCTCTTGAAATCCCTTTAAGTCTTATTTTTACACACGCCTTTTTTTAGGAGGTCGACATCCATTATGTGAGATAGGTGTTACATCACGTACGAAACTTAATAATATACCACTTCTACGAATGGCCCGTAATGCGGCATCTCTTCCGAGACCTGGGCCTTTTATCATAACTTCTGCTCGTTGCATCCCCTGATCCACAACCATACGAATAGCATTCGTTGCTGCTGCTTGAGCAGCATAGGGTGTTCCTCGTCTTGTGCCTTTGAATCCAGAAGTACCCGCGGAGGCCCAAGAAACCACCCGACCTCGGACATCTGTAACAGTTACAATGGTATTGTTGAAACTTGCTTGAACATGAATAACCCCTTTTGGTATTCTACGTCCATTCTTACGTGAACCGGTTCTTGGTATAGGTTTTGTCATATTTTAGCATTTCATAAATAAATGGGAGTCATAAATATGTAGAAAGATACGGAGATATCTATCTCATGTTAAAACGGATTCTTTCTTAAATTTAGAAAGTTCTTTTTTTTTTTTATTTTTTTTATTATTACCCTTGTCTCTGTTTATGTCTTGGATTGGAACAAATCACTATAATCCGTCCACGCCTACGGATCAGTCGACATTTTTCACAAATTTTACGAACAGAAGCCCTTATTTTCATATTTATCAATCCCTGCCTTAATTCTGAGTCTACTCCTTGCAAAAAAATGAGTTTCTTTTTTTTTTTTTACTTCAAATTGTATCCTCACGAAAGGAATGTTTAAAAAATCACCGAATCGTTCGAATCTTTGTTGCGAAGTCTATAAATTAGACTTCCCCTGGGTGAATCATAACAACTTACTTCGATTTTGACTCTACCTAGAATTAGATCTTCATTATCTAAACGGACTCGGAACATGCCGTTGGGAAGTGATTCGGTAATTAAACCTTCATGAATCAATTTTTGTTCTTTCATTCTAGGTAACCCCTCGAAGTATCAACTAATAGAGGAAGGGTTATATAACTCACTTTTCCTCTCTATTTAAAAAAAATAAATGGGAAGGAAGGTATAGGTAAAATTTAGTATACCGAGGGGTAGGATCACCATATATAACACAAAATTTCTCCCCCAATTCTTTCTATTCGAGCTTCTCGATCTGTCATTATACCTCGAGAAGTAGAAAGAATTACAATTCCCATTCCGCCTAAAATTTTAGGAATTCGTTGAGAGTTGGAATAGATTCGTAGACCGGGTCGGCTAATACGCTTGAAAATAGTTCTATATATTCCTTTTCTAGTACTTCTATGTCGCAGGGTTGAAACCAAGAAATATTTGTTATCTTCCTGATGTTTCCGAACATTTTCAATAAAACCTTCTCGTAGAAGTATTTTACTAATGTTTTGGGCAATATTAGTAGATGTTATTCGAACCGTTCCTTTTTTATCCATGTCAGCATTTCTTATAGAAGTTATTATATCAGCAATAGTATCCTTACCCATGACAAACTATAATTATTTGTATCTCCTAATTTTGATATAATCAACATGTTTTTCTTTCTTTTATTTTTATTTTTTCTATATTATTCAAATTATTCTATTATAAAGTATATGCGTGAGACACAATTGACTAATTGATCCATTTCAGATACCCTACTATGATCATAGTCTAATCTACTAGTATTTATAATACCTCGGGAGCTAATGAAACTATTTTCGTAAAATTAAACTGTCTCAATTCCCGAGCGATCGCGCCAAAAACTCGAGTTCCTTTTGGATTTCCTTCTCGATCAATAACAACTGCGGCATTATCATCATATCGTATTATCATACCGTTATCGCGTTTGAGTTCTTTACATGTACGTACAATTACAGCCCTAATGACTTCTGATCTTTCTAGGGGCATATTTGGTACTGCTTCTTTGATTACAGCAACAATAACGTCACCAATATGAGCATATCGGCGATTACCAGCCCCTATGATTCGAATACACATCAATTTTCGAGCTCCGCTGTTATCCGCTACATTCAAAAGGGTTTGAGGTTGAATCATATCATTTTTATTTGAATCCGTTATTTCACTGCAAAGGGTGAGGGAAAAAAGAAATATTGTCTGTCCAGAAATAAATAAACTTTTTTTTAATCCTCAATACTTCTTTTTTTCTACATTCCTATCCTGCAATAATGAATTGAGTTCGTATAGGCATCTTGCACGCAGCTATTCTAATAGCAGCTCTGGCTACGGTTTCTGAAACTCCGCCCATTTCATAAAGTATTCGCCCTGGCTTAACAACGGATACCCAATACTCGGGGGATCCCTTCCCCGAACCCATACGTGTTTCTGTAGGTCTTACTGTAACAGGTTTGTCAGGAAATATGCGTATCCATATTTTTCCACCACGACGCACATATCGCGTCATTGCTCTTCGTCCTGCTTCTATTTGTCTAGCCGTGATCCAAGCAGGTTCAAGTGCCTGAAGAGCATATCTGCCGAAACTAATATGATTGCCTCGACAAGATATTCCCTTCATTCTTCCTCTATGTTGTTTACGAAATCTGGTTCTTTTAGGGTTATAGTTGATGGTTTTTTTTTAATTCCATCTCTACTGCAGAACCGGACATGAGAGTTTCTTCTCATCCAGCTCCTCGCGAATGAAAATTCTTCCAAAATATTACGGATAGGCATGTATTTACTAAACTATACACTTAGTAATGGGATTTATTGATATTGAATTTGTTATTCATTAAGCTATATATACAAGATATACAGCCGGAAGTATATCTTTATTTTATGTATATTTATATTAAATATTAATATTATAAATATAGATCATTTTTTGTTTGAGATAACAAACTCTTATTTTTATCCCCATTGAATCGCGCTAAAATATTGTAACCCCAAAAATGGGGGTTTCGCGGGCGAATATTGACTCTTTCTTGCGTTATTCGTGGGGTCAATCTATGACCCTTCATAATAAATAAATTTGTTCTTGGTTTGTTCCGCCATCCCACCCAATGAATCATTAGGATTCATTTTCAAGAAAATCCTATACACTCACAGGTTCTGTCGTTCCCATAGCTTCTCCATTAATGGTTAGGCCTGAACTCTGCAATGGAGCCCCCCCAAAAATGCGTTCCCGAATCAATCTCCTCAGTTTCTATTAACCCGGGCTCTTTATTATTTATATCGGTATTGATGCTTTGTCACATTGATTTTTATGAGATGATTCAGAAACCATACATGTTGGAATTATATATCATTGATATTTTTTTTTTCTTTCTTTCTATCATATTCCATTTATCCACATCCCCTCTCTTTTTTGTGCTTTACAACCTGGAATCAGATTTATATATTTTTTATGGAAAAATCTCAGTTGCTACAACTATATGATCAATCCAGTCATATAGTTACCGTTTCTTGGAATCTCGACAATACGAAGCAATAAGTTGGTTATTAGTTTATATAGCTACTAAGTTCATAGTATCGGGAGTCGGTCAATTCTTTTTTTTTGAATCCCAACTATAAACTCTAAAGAAAAAACTAACGAGTCACACACTAAGCATAGCAATGAATTTTACTTATACTAAATGGTCAATCGAATTTTTATTCAACCTTATAGAATTAGAATTGTGCATTTTTCTTTGATTTAATGAAAAAAGAATGAAAGATTTTATAATTTTTTGTTCTATCACTGGACAGAATGGCAAGACGAATAAAGATCCATTAGTCCTCGTCTACAAATATCCAAATTTTGATGCCTAATAATCCATAGATGGTTCTAATTGTATAGGAACAATGATCAATTTTAGCGCGAATTGTTTGTAGGGGGACCCTACCCTCTCTGATCCATTCGACACGTGCAATTTCTTTTCCATCAATACGTCCTGCAATTTGTACTTGAATTCCTTTTGTATCCGTTTGTTCAGTTAATTCAATAGCTTTTTTCATTGCCTTTCGAAATGAAACTCTACTTTTTAATTGTAAAGCTATATATTCCGCAAGAATATTAGGTTGTCCATAAGGTTTTTCAACTCTTGTGATAGCAATGTTAAGTCTACGGTTCAAGGAATGAACCTCCTTTTGGACATTCATCTGTAATTCTTCTATTCCTCGTGTTCGACCATCTATTAATAAATTAGGGAATCCAATATATATTATGACTTGGATCAAATCGATTCTTTTTTTAATTTCTATACGTGCAATTCCTTCGAAACCCGAGGATGTTCTCTTATTTTTTTTTACATATTTCTTGATACAATTCCTTATTTTTTCATCCTCCTGCAGGCCCCTAGAAAAATTTTTTGGTTGTGCGAACCAAAAGGAATGATGACTTTGGTGAGTTGTACCAAGTCTGAAACCGAGTGGATTTATTTTTTGTCCCATATTTTTCTGTTATATTTTCTTTCCATCTATACTTAATATAAGTATTTAGAAACTTTTTATTTTATAAAATTTTCTATCTAAGATTTTAAGATTTATACTTCTATTCTATAAGTAAATAATTTTTTGTATCCTTCAATACAATTGTTATATGACATCCAATACAATTGTTATATGACAAGTGGGTCTTTTTATCGGAAAACTACGTCCTCGAGCTCGAGGTCTTAACTTTTTCACAATAGCACCCCCATTGACTTCCGCTTTACTAAGAAATAAATCCGCTTCGTCCCAGCCCATGTTATGACTAGCGTTTGATGCTGCAGAATAAACCATTTTCAAAATGGGATAAGATGCGCGATAAGGCATGAGTTCCAGTATCCTAAGTGTTTCCTCGTAGGAGCGCCCGCGAATCTGATCAATTACTCTTCGTGCTTTGAAAACAGACATACATATATGTTGAGCTAAAACTTTTACTTCTGTACTCGAACACGAGTTCTTTCTCTTTATCATAAGGTTATCCCTCACCAATGGATAAAAAGTGCCTACTTTTTACTTTAATTTTCTATTTTATTATTTTATATTATATAAATAAAATTAACGACGAGATTTATTATCGTTTCTTGCATGTCTTGCAAAAGTTAGAGTAGGGGCGAATTCTCCTAATTTATGACCCACCATACGATCTGTTATATAAATAGGTAAATGTTCCTTTCCATTATGAATAGCGATTGTATGGCCAATCATTGTGGGTGTAATGGTGGATGCCCTAGACCAAGTTACTATTATTTCTTTCTCTTCCCTCATGTTAAGTTTTTCCATTTTTCCCGATAAATGATTAGCTACAAAAGGACTTTTTTTTAGTGAACGTGTCACAGCGGATTGCTCCCTTTTTTACATTTTTTAAATTGGCATTCTATGTCCAATATCTAGATTTAAGTATGAAGGTAAGAATAAATACAATAATGATGAATGGAAAAATAAAAAAGATAAAATGCTTTAGCTAGATAAGGGGCGGATGTAGCCAAGTGGATCAAGGCAGTGGATTGTGAATCCACCATGCGCGGGTTCAATTCCCGTCGTTCGCCCATCACATTATTTCAAACTCCAAAAATTGGATTTTCCATATTCCTATTTACGGCGACGAAGAATAAAACTATCACTATATTTTTTCCTTTTCCTACTTCTTCTTCCAAGCGCAGGATAACCCCAAGGGGTTGTGGGTTTTTTTCTACCAATTGGCGCTCTTCCTTC